TTATAAAGAGCGTATCGACTTTTATCAAAAAAAGACAGGATTACCAGAAGCTGTTCAAACGGGCGTAGGTCAGCTAAACGGTATTCCCATAGCAGTTGGAGTCATGGATTTTCAGTTTATGGGGGGCAGTATGGGATCCGTAGTCGGGGAAAAAATAACTCGTTTGATCGAGTATGCTACCCATCAATTTCTACCCCTTATTATAGTATGTGCTTCCGGGGGGGCACGCATGCAAGAAGGAAGTCTGAGCTTAATGCAAATGGCTAAAATATCTTCCGCTTTATATGATTATCAATTAAATAAAAAGTTATTCTATATATCCATCCTTACATCTCCCACCACTGGTGGGGTGACAGCCAGTTTTGGTATGTTAGGCGATATCATTATTGCCGAACCAAATGCCTATATTGCATTTGCAGGTAAAAGAGTAATTGAACAAACATTGAATACGACAGTACCCGAGGGTTCGCAAGTGTCTGAATATTTATTCCATAAGGGCTTATTTGATCCAATCGTACCACGTAATCTTTTAAAAAACATTCTTAGTGAATTTTTTAAACTACACACTTTCTTTCCTTTGAATCAAAATTCACTCAAATAGGACTTTATTTTTTTTTTATTTTAATTTTATAGCAAAGTACTAATCAGCAATATAAAAAAGTAATTTATTCCTTTACAAATAGTAAAGTAAATCGAGGTACCGTTGCTATGACAATTATAAATTTACTCTCTATTTTTGTCCCCTTACCTTAGTAGGTTGGGCCGGGTAATTCAGGCATTTGCAATGGCTTCTTTATTTCGTCATGTACAAAAAAACAAGATTGTTTAAATTCGACGGTACAAAATCTCATTCATTGTTTTAAGACTTAATTAGACTTGCATTATAACACAAATACAAATGATATAGTTAGTGAAATATGGTATAATATGTAACTTCCCACGAACATAAATGAACAAATTATTATGCAGTCGGAAATGCGATATGGGTAATGGTCATATGTAGATATCATATCTAGAAGAAGATCATATGAAGTAGACGCCATTCTTTTCAAAAGTTCATATAAGAAAAGTGCTAGTTGATGAGCGTTACTTCGTAAACAAAAATAGGAAAGTCAAATTGGTATTATTCTCTCAATTCCAATAAAATGCAACTAGATCTAGTATGAATTGGCGATCAGATCGTATATGGATAGAACTTATAACAGGCTCACGAAAAATAATTAATTTCTACTGGGCCCTTATCCTTTTTTTAGGTTCGGTAGGATTTTTAGTGGTTGGAATTTTTAGTTATCTAGATAGGACTTTTATATCTTTATTTCCGTATCAGCAAATACTGTTTTTTCCACAAGGAATCGTGATGTCCTTCTATGGGATAGCAGGTCTCTTTATTAGTTCCTATTTGTGGTGCATAATTTCGTGGAATGTGGGCAGTGGTTATGATAGATTCGATAGAAAAGAAGGAACAGTTTGTATTTATCGTTGGGGATTTCCCGGAAAAAATCGTCGTATCTTTCTCCGATTCCTTATGGAAGATATTCAGTCCATACGAATCGAAGTTAAAGAGGGGATTTATACTCGTATTGTCTTTTTCCTTTATATGGAAATCAGGGGCCAGGGGTCTATTCCATTAATTCATATTGATGATAATTTGACTCCACGAGAAATTGAACAAAAAGTCGCGGAATTGGCTTATTTCTTGCGTGTACCAATTGAATTGAAATAAATTTTTTTTTATTAGATTAAAAGCTTAACAAAAATAAAATACTTTATACGTAATAGAATCAAAATATTCGAGCATGTAGAGTCAACAGGTGAGGTGAGGTGGGGTGGATTCCTTAACAATTCATTAAATTACAAAATGTCAAAAAATAAAGTATTTAGTCACATTCTATCTCTTATATCTTTAGTATTTTTGCCCTTGTGGATCTTTCTCTCATTTAATAAAAGTATGGAATCATGGTCTATTAATTGGTGGAATAAGATACAATCCGAAACCCTTTTGAATGATATTCAAGAAAATAGTATTCTAGAAAAATTCATAGAATTAGAGAGACTACTCCTGTTGGACGATATGATAAATGAATCCCCAGAGACACATATACAAAAGCTTAATATAGAAATCCATAAAGAAACGGTTCAATTGATCAAGATGTATAACCAAAACCTTATGAATACGATTTTTCACTTCTCAATAAACATAATTTATTTCATTATTCTAAGTGTTTATTCTATTCTGGGTAATGAAGAGCTTGTTATTCTTAACTCTCGGGTTCAGGAATTACTATATAATTTAAACGATACAATAAAAGCTTTTTCCGTTCTTTTAATAACTGATTTATGTATCGGATTCCATTCGCCCCAAGGTTGGGAACTAATGATTGACTCTATCTACAAAGATTTTGGATTTGATCATAACGATCAAATTATATCTGTTCTTGCTTCCACCTTTCCAGTTATTCTAGATACAATTTTTAAATATGGTATCTTCCATTATTTAAAT